CTGAGGTATATCAAGATTAAGCTTTTGGTTCATATTTCGTCGACCAATTCTTCCCAATTCACACCTTTGTTGAAAAAATTTTTTTTGTAATTCTTTACATAAAGATTCAGAAAATACTGGATCTCCACCAACACAAGCAAATTGTCGATAAAATTCTAAAATGGCATTTTCTTTTGACCCGATTTTTTTTTTATCCTTGTCATTTAGGAAAGACACGAAAATTTCAGGATAACAAACATTCTCTAGAATTTCGCTTAAATTCGAACCCATAGCTGATGATAGAACTAGAATAGATATTTTCTGTTTCCTACTTACACGAGCCCATATCCTTGCTTTTCTATCAATCTCTAATTCGAATCTCCCCCCCCAATCTGATATTATAGTGCCTGTATACACCGAAATTCCGTTAGGGTCCAATTCTGAACGATAATAGATACCGGGGCTTTGCAATATTTGATTGATTACAATTCGGTATATTCCATTTACTATAAAAGTTCCCAGAGAATTCATTAGAGGAATATTTCCAATAAAAATAGTTTGTTCTTGTATGTTCCGACAACTTTTCCAAATTAATCCCGCGGATACATATAATTCAGCAGAATATGTAAGCGATTCATATACAGCATCTTTTTCGTTTATAAAGGGTTCTAATAATTGATATGTTTCTACAAATAATTGAAATTCAATTTCTTGATCTGTATCCTCTATTTTTGGAAACTTAAAAAGCCCCTCTGTTAAGCCCTGATCAATGAATCTACAAAACCCTTCAAATTGTATCTGATTCAATCCAGGTAGTGTAGACATTCCTTCATTTTCACTCTCAAGCATTTTGAACTTCCCCGTGAATTTTATAGAAAAATATTCCATGATTTGCTGTCATTCTTCATCAAATCACATGAATCAATTTAGTAATAATGGAATTTCTGTTCTTTTTACTGAATTACATGAAATTGTACCTAACTCTGTGTATGAAATACTTATTATGAAAAGAGGAATAAATAATTATGAAAAGAGGAATAAATAAAATCGAATTTTACACTCAACTTCGAAGGAAGGAATTTGCAACAAAACAAACAGATAGAATCGAAATTCTAATCTAAAAATGGAAATGAATTGAAAAATTCGACCTGGATTTTAAGGTTTTTTAAGGAATATCAAAAAAAATACATTCCATTTCTATCAGTATTAATTTCTATCATTATTATAATATTACATATTCCAATTCAATCGGATACCAGAAAAAAATGAATTCGGGATTTGTTCTGCTCAATGAGATAAGGATCTAATAATCCGAAACAATATAGAATTCATTTTTTTTAAACTTCACCTTTTTTTATTGTTCAAAAAAGAATTAGAAAAAGAGGAGAAACATTTTTGACTTTTTGGGGAGAATACGATTAGAGTGTGTAATAAGATTTGTATGTATTAATATAGATCTAACTCTAGCTATAGTTAGCTATCTATATCTATATATAGATAGATAGAATAGATAGATCTATGTCTAACTTTATTGCAGTCATATCCGTTCGGGACAACACATAACACGTCGTGTTAATTTTTTTTTCTATTCAATCTATTTAATAGAAAAAATTGAAAAAAAGGAGGGGGCGCCAGAATTTTTTGAGAATTCCGTATTCGTATAGTATAGGTATTATATCTATATATAGATAAGATACCCGATTAGATAATACCTGTGTAACAATTCAAATTTATGTTCTAGGGTTTACATATACTGACAGTTGCTGTTATAATTGGAATAGAGAAAGTTTTTTCAATAAAAAAAAGAAAGAAATATTGGTTAGTTATGTATCCATTTTTATTTTCTTATCTCACTAAGTATCTCATTAAGAAATGAAAAAAGGATATTCAAATATTCAAGAATTATTCATAAATTAATAGTTAACGGTTGCAATTTGTCCCGAGATTTTTTTCTTTTGTAACAGAAGGTGTAAGCTTGTTTTTTTTTTATTTCATGTTTTTTCAGTTCAATAAAAAAAAGGGGGATATTCTCATATATTTCATATAGAAATATATATACTGGCGGCATGGCCGAGTGGTAAGGCGGGGGACTGCAAATCCTTTTTCCCCAGTTCAAATCCGGGTGTCGCCTGATCGACAAGAGATTTGAAATATTGTATTACATTCTATTTTTTTTATGCTTAATGTTTTCCGGTTTTACTTAAAATAATAGAAAAGCACTTTTGATATGTTCTAATAGAGTGGATTCTGGTTTTTCGTCAATGGCGTTAGCCCAGAATCCTTTTTTGACTCTGTACCAACAATTCCACTATTATTATAGTATTTTGAGTGAATAATCCAAAAGAAAAAAAATACAAGAAAAATTTTTGAACAATTTTTGAACAATAAAGAATAAAAAAATTCCTTCATATTGATAGATAGGAGACAAAATTTACATGGATATAGTAAGTCTTGCTTGGGCTGCTTTAATGGTAGTTTTTTCTTTTTCCCTTTCCCTCGTGGTATGGGGAAGAAGTGGACT